TTCAATTCATTTAAATAACTAAATAACACGTTTTTTTTTTTATTTTGATGGCGGTGCTTTGACATTGACAGATACGGCTCGATAAAAATACGTACCCCAAAACATAAAATTGTGCAAGAATATATGGTTCCATTGTTTCTTTTTTTTTTTTTTTTATTCCATAACAAGCATTTTTGTTTCAAATAATAGTCATTGGAACAAAAAAAAAGGCCCGGCGAGGTACTGACCTGGCCAGGCCGTGGGATTTTAAAAAGCTCTTGCAGACGAAATCAAAGAGGTACTTTTTATATTATTTATATATTTCTTTATATAAATTACTACTATATATTTTATTTTTTACTTATAAAATATATAATTATATTTAGGTATTTATAATTATATAGGTAATTATATATATATATATTAATTTAATATATATATATTAATTTAATATGAATTTATATTCATTTATATTCATTGGAATAGTGGATTGGAGATATTTCTTTCGAGCCCTTCTTACTTTATTTTATATCAATGGAATAACTTTTTTTCTATATTTTTTATATTTTGATATGTCTAGATAATTATATCTAGATAATTATATATTATATATCTATATAATAAACTAATAATAGAATAAAAATAATATAAATATAATAAAAGAAGAGGTATAAAAGAAAGACCCTTTTTTCAAACCTTACTTTTTGTGTAATGTAAAATAGTAATTATCCTTTTCAGATGGGGGAGATGGCTGAGTGGACTAAAGCGTCGGATTGCTAATCCGTTGTACGGGTTTTTCGTACCGAGGGTTCGAATCCCTCTCTTTCCGCTTTTGTCAATGACTTGGTATTTTTTTTTGTTTATCTTTCAATTTCGACGAGTCTTTTTTTTTTTTATTTAATAGTTAAAGATGTGGAATAGATAAAATCCTAAGAACATTTAAAAATCGATCAAGGAAAATAAAAACTTTCTTTTTTATTCGTCACGTCCAGGATTACGTCCTGGATCATTAGATAGGAATCCGAAGATAAAGAGAGAAACAAAGAATACCACTACTGTGTAAACAAATAGTTTGAGAGTAAGCATGACACAATCTCCAAGATCATTTTTTTTTTTGGAAAAAAAAAGAGAATAGATTCTCCATTTTTATACCACATATATCTTATTTTGACACCAAGAAATGGTTTTGATAAATCTTAAATCTAGAAATAGAGAATAATTTTCAGAAATTTATTTATAATGGAATATGAGTCAAGTCTTTCATTACCCATTTTTTTCATACCCACAATATCTAATATCTAATTGTGGGGGACTCTAATAAGTTCTTTCAATGTAAAAAAGGTCCGAATGCGGAAATGAGGTGATCCCCAGACTTTTTGTGGCGATACAAGAATTTCCATATTTGAATCGAAGTTTAATACTATAAAACCTATCTGATCTTATCATATCAATTGTTAGAATCTTTTTTAGAACAAATCATGAATTTTTCTAGGACAGTATTCAAGATCTCATCGAAAACTTACAGCAGCTTGCCAAACAAAAGCTAAGAGAAAAAATAGCAGAGGTATTACTGGCATAATATCTACGATTGGATTCAAAAAAGCGTAGGCCTCGGGCAATTTGGCGAAGAAAAAACTATTTGAAGAAAGAGCAGAATTAAGCCAGATACAGATCAAACTAAAGATATTAAGCATAACAAACATTTTGTTCTTTGTTTTGTTCTTGAAGATAATTGTATTTATTTTTATTTTGATTGAGTTCTTAATATGAGTTATTAATAATTGATAATATAATGTTATTTTTGTTTAGTTTAAGTTATAGAAAAAAATGAGTAAAAACTCAAAATTAAAAAATAAAAAGAAGGTAGACCAAAAAACTTTTCTTTGATTTGAACTAACTCAATCAAAAATACTTCAATTCTCAAATGAAAAGAGAATAGAAGAAATCATACTTTCATACAATATCTTAATTGAATTATATGTAATGATCAATAAATTTCGTTTAATTTGATATCTAAATGTATCAAAATCCTAGTACCAATCTATTCTATAGATATTTGGACTATAATTGACGAACAACTAATAACAATATTAGTGTTTATTAATGTCGAATATAAATATAAAATGGGGCGTGGCTAAGTGGTAAGGCAACGGGTTTTGGTCCCGGTATTCGGAGGTTCGAATCCTTCCGTCCCAGAACATACCTATTATATATATCATATCAGATTATATATATTGTATTAGAATACATATCTTCTATCATAAGAAAAGATTGTCTTTTTTTTGTTTTATTTTAAACAACTTTCTGTTTTTTTATTAAGACTATAATCAAATAATAAATAATATAAATAATCAAATAATAAATAATATAAATAATATTATATAGAATATGATTCTTTTTTCTTATTATTCTTATAATGATTGATTCTTATCTGAATTATATCTTTTTCAAAAATGGAATCGTATTCAAATAACACCAAATAACACACAAATAGAATTGAATCGATTTGTATCCAGGTAAGATGGGAGCATAGATCAAAAGAAGAGAAAAGAGTTTTACTTAAAAAAGCAAAATCCGGGGACGGGCTTTTCATTGTATGCCTATCCCTCTCATATTGAAGTTAGTTAGTCATAAAAAAGAAAAAGAAAGCCTTACTTACGATATCCATTGGAATTTTAAATGCTGCATTCTAAGCAGTCTGATTTTCCATTTTAAAATTTATAAACAGGGGTGCGTTTTTGATATTGGGGTACTAATTAACTTCAATCAATAATCTATAGGATTAGGATTCTTTTTTATGTTTTCTCTAATGAATAATTGTAAATCTATGTAACAATTGAGACAAAGTGTATTATCTTATTCACTTTACCTTAGGTAAAGGTTGCAAAAAGATTATTGAATTTTTTCAAGTCAAATAAACTACGCAGAAAATGAGGAAATGCTTATATGTATGTCTTGTTATCGTTCTATTTCATTGAAAACTTTATTTATTTCAATTCATTTTTGCGAAAAGAGATTTGTGATCCCTAAATGAAAAATATTTAACATAGATGAAAAATATTTAACATAGAATATATAGAATATATATATATATATAATTACTTTCAAAAACATTTGTTTAGATCTGATAGATATGGGAATCTCCTATTCTTTTCTTTCGATTATGATTTATCAAAAATAATAACAACCCCAATACTCTCTTAAATCAGTCTTTATTCTCCACCCCATTAAATTATAAATTAATTAAACTAATGAAAAAAAAAAAACAAATTTAATTTTTTTTGATCTATCTCTATCTATTTGTTTGAAATGATTGATGTTTTAATCAGAATATGAATTTCTCTCTTATTATGAGAATACGGTTTTTACTTTTACTATAAAACTTTATTCAAATAATGTAATGATATTGAAATAGTAAATCTTTCAATCAATTTAATCTTTTGAATAATGTCTTACGAGTCCTTGGTACTTGAAGAAGTGTTAAATTGATGAATCTATTTTTTCAAGTCACTTGAAGATTCAAGATGCAGATTAAAAAAAAAAAGAACTTATTTGTGTTATTTATTATTTCGAATTTTGATATTAGAATTTCAAATTCTAATATCAAAATCTATGGAGTTAAATTGAATTCTTGCTGAGACTTCTTCATAAACTACCTATTCATAAAAGTATAGATTACTATGTACCGATAGAACCAATGATTATTCATGATTCCATAATTGAATCAATTACATACTGGTTACAGCAACCTACTAGAAGAATGTTATGGTAAAACTTCGTTTAAAACGATGTGGTAGAAAGCAACGTGCGACTTGAAGGATATGGTCGGTTGTGGATTCTGACATCCGCCATTTTTTTATATTCATTATATAGGAATGATAGGAATGAGGGTGCTTCTGGCTCGACATCGTTTGTTCTGTTCCACTAGAAAAACCTCATTTTTTGGGGGTTGTGGTGTAAATAGTACATGATCATAATGGAGCTCGAGTAAAAAGTATTGATTCATTTTTTAGGGGCACGGATCTAGGGTTAGTGTTAATTAATAAGTTGAAACAACTTCGTAAGTATATTTTAGATATAGAAATCGAAAGGATCCAATTCTAGCAAGTTTCAAATTCATAAGGAAAATTGCTTGGAATTGGTAAAACTGTTTCGATCAAAAGTGTATCACGCGGGAATCAACCATTTGTATGATTCTTTGATAGAAAGAAATTACAAAAATGGTATGTTGCTCCCATTTTTTGAAATGATTAAAGATCACCGAAGTCATGTCTAAACCCAACGATTCAAGGAAACGATAAAGAATTCTGGAACAAGTAAATACCGTTTTCAGTTGTCTCAATAAATAGATCATAATGAAGAATCAAAAAAATTCTAAAGGAGACAGACAAAAAATGCGTGGTTAGAGACCGCTCAATAAACGAAATGCCTAAAGGTTTTCTTTTGGGTTATTTGAAAATTATCCAACTTGAGTTATGAGGATGTGAATACGAATGATTTTTTTCCCTTTTCGGACAATAAAATAATAAGAATAAGGAAAAGTACTTAAATCATAGTTTAATTGATTTGATGATTTTATGGATCTAATTAATATTAATTAAAGATTCTATACATAGACATAATTTCGAATTTTCTTGAGCCGTACGAGGCGAAAACTTCTTATACGTTTCTAGGGGGGGAGTATTATTCATCTACATCTATCCCAATGGGTGGTTTATCGAATCGTTGCAATTGATGTTCGATCCCGAAGAGAAGGAAGAGATCTTCGGAGAGTGGGTTTTTATGATCCGATAAAGAATCAAACTTATTTAAATGTTCCCGCTATTCTATATTTCCTTGAAAAGGGCGCTCAACCTACGGGAACTGTTCATGATATTTCAAAGAAGGCGGGAGTTTTTATGGAACTTTCCTTTAATCAACAGATGAAATTAAATTAATGAAATAAAAAAAAAGGGGAGGGGGATGACTTGTATATAACTTTGTATAAACTTTTCTATATTACTCCCCCTCTTTTGTTCTATTCCTACCCATTTATTATTACTACCAAAAGATGTTGTCGTCTATAATGACAACATCTTCTTTTTTTATTTTAGTAAGATAAATTCATATAAGACAGATAAATAGAAAAAAAAGAAAGTGAATAAATGAAGTAGTTGGGTCTATAAATAGAAAATTTTACATTATTATTATTGCTAATTCAATAATGGTTGGTTTTCGTTGAAACTTTCACTTTCTTTTTTTTTATTTGATTTTTATTATAGTTATAGTAATTCAATATTTTATTGAATTTAATAAGAAAATATTGTTGAATTAAATAGAAAATATTGAATAATTTTGTATTTTAATTTATGGTTTTCTACATTATGTTCTTTTCTCAACATTCATATTGACAACAGTATATCAAACAAATATAATCCGATCGTGAATAAATGTATCTATTTCTCTGTTCTATAGACTTGGTTTTTTTTTTACTTTATTCAAACGATGGGTTCATTGGATTTGCTGGGATACAAGAAGTCTTTCTTTTTTTTTTTAATAAAAAAAAATGGATAAGATAATAATGTATAACATACGAACAAAATCTTTGGTAGTCGATCAATTTACATTTTATTTATATTTTTATCTTAATCTATCTTCTTATTTTGGACGTCATTGTATTTGCATCTGATATGCTCATTTTTATGTTCAGAATCATTTAGAAATATTTTTTCTATTTTAATATTTTGATTGCGTTGTGTAATTAAATCTCTTTTTTGATTCCGATTGGATCTATACATTTTGATTCGGGTTGCTAACTCAACGGTAGAGTACTCGGCTTTTAAGTGCGACTAGCATTTTTTACACATTTGTATGAAGTAACGGATTCGTCGATACCATCGGTAGAGCTTTGTAAGACCGCGACTGATCCTGAAAGGAAGGAATGGAAAAAGCAGCATGTCGTATTAATTATTAATGGAGAATTTTGAGAATATTTTATTCGTATCTTATCGGATCGATACAAAATCTTGTTTGAATTCTTGACGCGGAAAAAAAAAAATAAAAAAAAATATTAAAGTTGGATTAAGTGAATAAATGGATAGAGTCCTTTGGCTCCAATTCTAGGGAAACAAAAAAAAGCAACGAGTTTCTGTTCTTAATTTGAATAATTACCCGATTTAATTAAACGTTAAAAATATATTAGTGCTTGATACGGGAAATGTTTTTACCATAAGTAGATTATCGATTTTTTTTTAATCCTAATTATTAGTAGATATTCTCCATTAGAGTGTGGGGATGAATGTGTAGAAAAGCAGTATATTGATAAAAATCTTTTTTTTTCCAAAATCAAAAGAGCGATTGGGTTGAAAAAATAAAGGATTTCTAACCATCTTGTTATCCTATAATGAACATAAACCGATTTAATTAGATTTTAATTAGATGGAAAAAGAAAGGATAAAGAGTCCGTTGATAAGTCTTATCTGTTTCCGGGGTATCTATCTAGTCTTTTCTTACTATAATATCCTGTTTTGACTGTATCGTACTATGTGTCATTTAATAACCCAAGAAATCAAATCTCCTATCCCGGGTTTCAATCTAATTTTAAATAAATGGAGGAATTAAAAGGATATTTAGAACTAGATAGATTTAGGCAACATAACTTCCTATACCCACTTATCTTTCGGGAGTATATTTATGCACTTGTTCATGATCATGGTTTAAATAGATCTATTTTGTTGGAAAATGTAGCTTATGATAATAAATATAGTTTACTGATTGTAAAACGTTTAATTACGCGAATGTATCAACAGAATCATTTGCTGATTTCCACTAATGATTCTAACCAAAATCCATTTTTAGGATACAACAAGAATTTGTATTCTCAAATTATATCAGAAGGATTTGCAGTCATTGCGGAAATTCCATTTTCTTTACGATTAATATCTTCCTTAGAAGGGGCACAAATCGTAAGATCTTACAATTTTCGATCCATTCATTCAATATTTCCTTTTTTAGAGGACAAATTCCCACATTTAAGTTATGTGGCAGATGTACTAATACCCTACCCCATCCATCTGGAAATCTTGATTCAAACCCTTCGCTACCGGGTGAAAGATGTCTCCTCTTTGCATTTATTGCGGTTCTTTCTTCATGAGTATTCTAATTGGAATATTGTTATTATTCCAAATAAAGCTATTTCTTTTTTTTCAAAAAGTCATTCAAGATTATTGTTATTCTTATATAATTCTCATATATGTGAATACGAATCTGTCTTCCTTTTTCTCCGTAAACAATCTTCTCATTTACGATTAACATCTTCTGGAGTCCTTTTTGAGCGAATTTATTTACATAGAAAAATAATAAAACATCTTGTCGAAGTCTTTGCTAATGATTTTCCGGGCATCCTATGTTTCCTGAAGGATCCTTTCATTCATTATGTTAGATATCAAGGAAAATCAATTCTGGCTTCAAAAGATACGCCTCTTCTGATGAATAAATGGAAATATTACCTTGTCAATTTATGGGAATGTCATTTTTATGTGT